TATAGATATATAGATATTTGGACTGTAGTTGACAAAGAACCAATACCAATATTATTGTTTCTTAGTCTAGATTAGAAATTGAAATGGGGCGTGGCCAAGTGGTAAGGCAACGGGTTTTGGTCCCGCTATTCGGAGGTTCGAATCCTTCCGTCCCAGCGCATATCCCCTTTTTATGCTCCATTATTCCCATAGAAAGAAGTAGGGGGAGTTAATCCGTATTAATTTGAATATCTGTGTCTGTTTGAATCTCATTAACAAATGATCAAGTTCCATAACATATAGAAATATGTTATGGAGCCAATCTATTTTCTTTGAATCTCATTTTATTTAGGTATTTCGTGTTTGGCTCTAATGAAAAATTGGAAATCTATGTACCGATTGAGGCAGGGGTGATTTATCCTATCCCTTTTATTCACTTTATGACAAGAGTCGATTATTGAAATATTACTCAATCCCATGTTAAAAAAAGTTTATCATATAAACTAAGGAAAAGTATCGCTTATATGATATATGATATGTATCGTTCTATAAAAATTTTTGGGTTTTTGTGAAAACGATTTGTGATCCCTTAAACTATTGAAACTGAAATTATTTAAATTCTATATTATAGAATATCTATAATAGTGACAACTGTTCAGTCTATCTGATAGATACGAAAAACCCTCCCTATTTTTTTTAATTTTAATTTTCGTAATCAGATGAAAAGAATAAAGATTCAAATCTTAACTTACATCATTTTTTTATCCATCTCATGAAAAAATTGGATTTCTTTCTTCTTTATCTTTGATCTTTTTATCTATTTTAAATTAAATCAGTGATGAGTCAATTAAAAAAGAAAAACTGATCTTCCTATGAAGATCAAACGTGATACTTATTGTTCAATTTTCTTCAAATTAAATAATTATGTCTAAATAGGAAACTTTTTCAATTTTAATTAGAACTATTTTTACTAAATTTTTTTAATGATTCCTTGTAAGTGGAATCTTCGGTACTCAAAAAGTAGGAAATCGTTTACTCAATCCTATTGAGTCACTTGAAGATGCAGATTCATTATTCGTTTATATATTTCTATTTCTTTCTATTATCTATATATTATTTATGTATGTTAAAGATGCTTTCTTGCTAAGACTTTTTCAGAAAAATCGTTCCACATACACATATCATATATAGAAGAAAAAGTCTAGATTACGATGTCTATGTACAACCGAACCAATGACTATTCATGATTCCATGATTGAATCAATTCCATACCGGTTCCAAATTCGAGGAATGTTATGGTAAAACTTCGTTTGAAACGATGTGGTAGAAAGCAACGTGCGACTTGAAGGACACGATCCATTGTGGATTTTTACATCCACCATTTTCGATTTATCTAGGAATGAGGGTGCTCTTGGCTCGACATTGTTTGTTCTGTTACACTCGATTTTTTGTTGGGTTGTAAATAGTCCACGATGGAGCTCGAGTAGAAAGGATTAATTCATTTCTCGGGGGCAAGGATCTAGGGTTAATGCCAATCAATCGGAACAACTTCGTAAATGTATCTTCCATATAGAAATCGAAAGTATCCAATTCGAGCAAGTTTTCAATTCAAAAGTAAAACTTGTTGGAATTTATCCAACTTTTTCGATTCAAAGTGTATCACGCGTGAATCAACTGTCCATAGGATTCTTTGATAGAAAGAAATCAAAAAGGGTATGTTGCTGCCATTTTGAAAGGATTAAGAAGCACCGAAGTAATGTCTAAACCCAATGATTAAAAATAAGAATAAAGGATCTAAGAACAAGGAAACACCATTTTAATTGTCTCGATAGTCGCAATAACTGGATCAGACTAAAGACTCCAAATAGAATTTGAAACGAGAGAAACAAAAGGGGGTAAAGACCACTCAATAAATGAAATTTACTAAAGATTTTTCCTTTGAGCTAGTTGAGAGTTATCCAACTTGAGTTATGAGTACGAATGGTTTCTTTTTCATTTTTAGGAAGAAAAAAAAAGACTGAAATCATAGTCTAATTGATTTTATAGGCCCATTTGTCATTTTATTTATTAGAATTGCATACATAGACAAAACGTCAAATCAAATCATTTTTTCTCGAGCCGTACGAGGAGAAAACTTCCTATACGGTTCTAGGGGGGGGGTATTGTTCATCTACATCTATCCCAATGAGCCGTCTATCGAATCGTTGCAATTGATGTTCGATCCCGAAGAGAAGGAAAAGATCTTAGAAAGGTGGGATTTTATGATCCAATGAAGAATCAAACTTATTTAAATGTTCCTGTTATTCTAGATTTCCTTGAAAAGGGTGCTCAACCCACAGAAACTGTTCAGAATCTTTTAAAGAAAGCGGAAGTTTTTAAGGAACTTCCGTCTAATCAAACGAAATTCAATTAAAGAAATACCGAGGGGGGGTAGCGACTTGTATATAACTTTGTAAAATTGGTCTCTACTTGTTTTTTTGATTCCCCCCCCACTTTTTTTCTGCTGTATTCGTATCTATTTATCATTGTTTCCGTTGAATCCGATGGGCTAGAACGATAAAACCTTAGTTTATTGATCTTAGAAATAAAAAATTCGGACATTTCCTTCAATTGTGTGGTTTTCCGACTAACCAACAAGGAATCTAGTTTGGCTATTCCGCTTAGATTGATGAAATACATTATGGACTAAAAAATACGATAGTTTTTTTCAATTCTTCCTTATTTTTTCTTCCATTTATGCTTTTTGTATCTATGTAGATTAGATACGTAGTGTCAATCCAAGACAATTTTAAATATTATTTCATTGTTAAATTGAAATTCAAAGAATTTCAAAAACTATTTCAATGCAATTTCTTTTGTTTTTTTTTCACTGTATTCTTTTCTCAACATTTATATTGACAACAGTGTATCGAACAAATATAATTCATCGTGATAAGTGAAGTGGGTCTATTTATTTCCGTCCCATAGGTTTTTTACTTTACCTTATTCAAATGATGCTTTCTTTGATACAAGAGGTTTTTTTTTATTGAAAAAGGGTAGACAACATAAGAAGTGCTCTATCAATTTTTACAATTCTGTATAGTTTTTTTCTTTTATCTGACAATTTCTTGTATTTTCATCTAATCAATTCATTTTTCTCTTTTGAATCCATTAGAAAATCTGTTTTTTTTTTTTTAGATTTATTTGTTAGCTCAATGGTTTGATTAGCTCGTATAATCTCTTTTCTCTTTGTTTAAATTTAATTGATTTTGATTCTGATTGTATCTATATACCTTTTGTTGAACTTTGATTAATCTATATTTTTTCGGGTTGCTAACTCAACGGTAGAGTACTCGGCTTTTAAGTGCGGCTAGAATCTTTTACACATTTGGATGAAGTGAGGAATTCGTCCATACCATTGGTAAAGTTTGGAAGACCACGACTGATCCTGAAAGGGAATAAATGGAAAAAACAGCATGTCGTATCAATGGAGAGTTCTGAGGATATTTCATTCTTATCGGATCGGTACAAAACCTTGTTCGAATTCTTGGAACGGAACAAAAAAGTTGGGTCGAATGAATAAATGGATAGGGCCCTATGGCTTCAATTAATTATCAGAAAGAAAAAGCAACCAGCTTCTGTTCTTAATTTGAATAATTTCCCGATCTAATTAGACGTTAAAAATAGATTAGTGCCCGATACGGGAAGGACTTCTCCCCCCACAAGCGGATTCTATATTTTTTTAATGAATCCTAATTATTGGCATTCTCTATTATGGAATGGAGATGCGTGTGTAAAAGAAGCAGTATATTGATAAAGAAAGTTTTTTCCGAAATCAAAAGAGCGATTCGGTTTAAAAAATAAAAGATTTCTAACCATCTTGTTATCCTATAACATAGACTAATTTAATGAAATGGAAAAAAGAAAGGGTAGAGAATCTGTTGATAAGTTTACCTGCCTCCGAGGTATCTATTCTTACTAGAATACCTTGTTTTGACTGTATCGCACTATGTATCATTTGATAACCCCCAAAATCTTCTACCTTTGATTCAAATCGAATTTCAAATGGAGGAAATCCAAAGATATTTACAGCTAGAGAGATCTCAACAACAACACGACTTCCTATATCCACTTATCTTTCAGGAGTATATTTATGCATTTGCTCATGATCGTGGTTTGAGTAGATCTATTTTGTCGGAAAATCGGGGTTATGGCAATAAATCCAGTTTACTGATTGTGAAACGGTTAATTACTCGAATGTATCAACAGAATCATTTTATTATTTTTTCTAATGATTCTAACCAAAATCGATTTTGGGGGCGCAACAAGAACAAGAATTTGTATTCTCAAATCATATCAGAGGGGTTTGCTTTTATTGTGGAAATTCCATTTTCTCTACGATTAATATCTTGTCTAGAAGGGAAAAAAAAAAGATAGTAAAATCTCAGAATTTACGATCAATTCATTCAATATTTCCCTTTTTAGAGGATAATTTTTCACATTTAAATTTTCTGTTAGATATATTAATACCCCACCCTGTCCATGCAGAAATCTTGGTTCAAACTCTTCGCTATTGGGTAAAAGATGCCTCTTCTTTGCATTTATTACGATTCTTTCTCAACGAGTCTTGTAATTGGAATAGTCTTATTACTCCAAAGAAAGCCAGTTCCTCTTTTTCAAAAAGAAATCAAAGATTATTCTTATTCTTATATAATTCTCATGTATGTGAATACGAATCCATTTTCGTCTTTCTACGTAATCAATCTTCTCATTTAAGATCAACATCTTCTGGAGTTTTTCTTGAACGAATCTATTTCTATGGAAAAATAGAACGTCTTGTGAACGTCTTTGTTAAGGTTAAGGATTTTCAGGAGAACCTACGGTTGGTCAAGGAACCTTGCATGCATTATGTTAGGTATCAAAGCAAATCCATTCTGGCTTCAAAAGGGACGTCTCTTTTAATGAATAAATGGAAATGGTACCTTGTCACTTTTTGGCAATGGTATTTTTCGCTTTGGTTTCATCCAAGAAAGATTTATATA